TTTTTCTTTCCTTTTTCATTTATTTCGCATCAAACAAACCTGAAAATTTTCATTACTTCAGCTAGGACTGATTGCTGGGAGAGATATGTGGATTAGTTCTAGTATCATTTTTTATTAGTAAGATCCTATTTAGGATTCCAAGTACAAGAGATACCATATTGATTTGATTGGGTCTGGTTTTTCAATTTCTCGCGTCTATCTTATGGAATAGAGTCCCATATGCTTTTCGGGAGTACATATACAAATAGAATTAGTTTCTTGTACATCTTGTACAATAGACAATTTTTTCTTTTTCTTTTTTATTATAGTTACCCTGACAAAATACTTTTCAGATTAATCCTATCTCTCCTTCTGTCTCCCATTTTGCGCCATCTCAATCATTAAGACTAACTAATTTCAATTTGAAACATTCTATCTCATTCAAATTGCACGTTGAACTTTTCATATATGTGCCCTAGTACTAACCTAAGAAAAGAGGGGAGGATATTAATAAAAGAAAGATCAAAGTTGGTTTTTGAGGTTTTGTAACCAATGGAAGTGGAAAAGTGATCAGATGAGACTTCATCATATGATTGATTGTACAAGGAACACAGTAGGTTATGGAAAAAAAGAATGATAAGTAAAGTAAAGTAAAGGAATTCTTGATTAGATCAGGAATTCTATTTTTTTTGGATTCGGTATGGATAAAAGATCTTCCTATGTTATACTATTCAATTCGCGACGGCGAATTTATATGATAGCTCAGATATTGTTATTCATGATATTAATCCGATTCAATTACATTAAGATGTAATTCATCCCATTGAATTTACAGGCGAAATTTTGATCATCTCTATGGGATTAAATCCCGAGTTATTACGAAGTAAAAAAAACGATGAGATTATGGAAGTAAATATTCTCGCATTTATTGCTACTGCACTCTTCATTCTAGTTCCTACAGCTTTTTTACTGATTATCTATGTAAAAACGGTCAGCCAAAATGATTAATTTGAATGAGACTTGACTTCTTGATCAATGATTAAAAAAATGGAAAGGATTCCAATTTCGTTTCTTAAATGAGATGAGCAGGCTAGAATTAGCAGTATTCGATGAAATTTGATAGTATGGTAGAAAGAAATATATGAATCTTTCTACCATACTATCTATTAGATTGGTGTTTTTTTGTAGTGTAGAAAGTTGTACTATATTCTATAAAGTAAAGAAAGTAAAAGTACATACTTAATTTAATATAGATCCACCTAGAATATGGATCTTCATACATGTTAGGTATATAGCGATCCCAATTCTATTTTTTTGCTACATCTATTTGATTGATTTATATTGATTCTGATCAATCCGAAATAATCGAAAGGCAACTCTTACTTTTATTTTACAGTTTGAATTCCTAGATTTCCGATTATTTCAAATAGAAATCCCAGCATCCAAAAGAAAGAAAAATGATATGGGTATGGCCTATATTAATAATAATAATTAATAAAAAAAATCAACTTAGTAATCTTTTTTTATCATTCCCAAGAAGTAAAGTAATTTATTGACTGGTTGATAGATGATCCAAAGAGTTCTATGATATGGAAACTTCTTCGAATAGTAAACCTCATAAATTTGTAAGTTTAATACGAAATGAGTCGATTTTCTAAAATAATAAAACAAGTAATAAGTGCCAAATATGCGACTCGCCCGAGTCAAGATCTTATTATGTGTATATCTTGTTGAACAACTACTATGTCTATGTTCTTTCCTCTAGAAAGTACGTATACCCTTAAATTAATAACAGAACAGCTTTTTCTTGGATTAGGAAAACAAAAGAAAAGGGGTCTGTTATTCCCCATTGTCCTTGGATAAGAGTCCGTTCGGCGAAATAGAGAATTTAGGAAAAATTCGTTTGAAATAAATTTCCTATCATCTCTATCTCCTTTCAAAATAGAAACACGGGACTTATTGAAATACCTCTTTGATTGACATTTTTATCTTTAAAAACACTTTGCGGAACGATCTACAAAACAATTGATACAGTTTGATTCCTCAACTCAATTAGTTAAGTAGTCTTTCTAGAGTCCACTTCTTCCCCATACTACAAGTGAAAGGGAAAATGTAAAGACTACCATTAAAGCAGCCCAAGCAAGACTTACAATATCCATGTGAATTATGTCCCCTATCTCTATGAATATGAAGGAATTATTCCATTATTGTTCACTAATAATAGTGAAATCAATGGTACAGAGTCAAAAAAGTATTTTGATTTCGGACTATTAATTTAATGAAACAATCCAATAAAGCCACATACATATAACAAATTCCTATACGATTTTTAACAGTCTATTCCACTCTTGACCGGTGGAAAAGAATTTTGAACTTTTTTTATTCTATTTCTAGAAAATAAAAAAAAAGCCAGTTATCCAATCGAATATTAATCGAATACCGGAGTACTCAGAGACTCCTTTGATTTGAGTTTGTATACAAAATTGCGTTTTTCCACAATTACTAACTACTAATTAGTTAG